TTTATATTTTCATATTTATTTATAGATTTCGATTATAGATTTCGATAATTTTTTATAAGTTTTTAGTTTAGAATTCGAATAGTTTAGAATGCGAATATAATAAAATTTATATATTTAAAGAATTTTTGTTATAAATAATTATAACTTATAACATAATAATAATAGAATTTCTAATATTTAAAATCGAAAATATAGTCTTAATGAAATATTAATATTTCATTACTATTATATTTATATTTTAAATTTTCTATTTTATCATTTTGATTTTATTCGTTTGTTTTCTCGATTGTATTCTTTTTCAATACAAATATTGACAATAGTGTATCAAATAAATATAATCCGATCGTGAATAAATTGATCAATTTACTCACGTGAAATAGGCTTTATTACTTCATCAAATGGTAGGTTCGTTGGATTTTCTGCGATACAACCAAGAAATTATTTTTTTATTAAAAGGTAAGTAATTCAATTATATATATATAATATAATAATGTATAACATAGTAGATAAAGAGGTGGTATACCATTTTTTAATTTTTTTTAGAAAATTTTTTTGTTTTATCTGTTCATTTATATGTTGAGAATCAACTTGCTTTCAACATTTTGAGTTTTTCTATTTTTCCATTTTTTTTTGAATGTCTGATATTTTATTAGACAATTAAATCTTTTAATTTTATTGTTTTTATTGCGATTGGATATATACACCCACGTTATTTTCTAAATTGTATTGGGGTTGCTAACTCAATGGTAGAGTACTCGGCTTTTAAGAGCGACTCTATTTTTTACACATTTCTATGAAGCAATCGGTTCGTCCATACCATTGGTAGAGCTTGTAAAACCACGACTGATCCATAAAGGAATGAATGGAAAAAGTAGCATGTCGTATCGATGAAGAATTCTAAAAAGATTTCATTCTCTTATAGGATCCGGCCAAAATTTTTGTTTGTGAATTCTTGGCTCGGAACAAAAAAATTCAGTTGGGTTTAATTAATAAAGGGATAGAGCTTGGTGGCTCCAATTATAATAGGGAAACAAAAAGCAACGAGCTTTCATTTATTTTTTATTTGAATGATTACCCCATCTAATTGTACGTTAAAAAGAGATTAGTGCTTGATATGGGAAAAGCTTTTCCGGTGAATGGATTATTTATTTTTGTTATGAGTCCTAACTATATAGCTATTTTCCATTATATTTTTGGGTAGCGATAAATGTGTAAAAGAAAGAGTATATTGATAAAGATATTTTTTCCAAAATCAAAAGAGCGATTAGGTTGAAAAAAATAAAGGATTCCTAACTAGCTTGTTATCCTAGAACAAAAATTAGGTGGAAAAGCGATTAGAGAGAGTCCGTTGATGATTTTTACTTGTTTTGTAGGTATATATACATATACCTATAATTCCCTGTTTTGATCATATCGCACTATGTATCATTTGATAATCCAATGAATCTCTGATTCTTTGTTTGACCAAACAGACTTTTTAAATTTTAAATGGAGCAATCTCGAGCATATTTAGAACTCCATAGATCTCGACACCAGGACACCCTATACCCTCTTTTTTTCCGGGAATATATTTATGGACTAGCTTGTGGTCATGGGTCCATTTTTGTAGAAAATGTCGGTTATAACAATAAATTTAGTTTACTAATTGTAAAACGTTTAATTACTCGAATGTATCAACAGACTCATTTCATCATTTTTGTTAACGATTCTAACAAAAATCCTTTTAAGGGTTATAACAATCATTTTTATTCTCAAATAATATTAGAAGGTTTTGTTGTCGTCGTGGAGATTCTATTTTCCCTACAATTATTTATCTCTTCCTTAAGGGAATTCGAAATCGTAAAATCTTATAATAATTTGCGATCAATTCATTCCATTTTTCCCTTTTTCGAAGATAAACTGATATATTTAAATCATGAGTCAGATATACGAATACCCTATCCTATCCATCTGGAAATCTTGGTTCAAATTCTTCGATATTGGATAAAAGATGTCTCTTTCTTTCATTTATTAAGGTTGTTTTTTTCTTATTATTATAATTGGAATAGTCTTTTTACTCCAAAAAAATGGATTTCTACTTTTTTTTCAAAAAGTAATCCAAGATTTTTCTTGTTCCTATATAATTTATATGTATGGGAATATGAATCTATCTTTCTTTTTCTACGTAACAAATCCTCTCAGTTACGCTTAAAATATTTTCGCGTTTTTTTTGAGCGAATTTTTTTCTATGAAAAAATAGAACATCTTGTAGAAGTATCTGTTAAGGATTGTTCATATACCTTATCATTCTTTAAGGATACTTTCATGCATTATGTTAGATATCAAGGAAAATCCATTTTGGTTTCAAAGAATACTCCTCTTTTGATAAATAAATGGAAATACTATTTTATCTATTTATGGCAATGTCATTTTGATATTTGGTCTCGACCAGGAACGATCCATATAAACCAATTATCCCAACATTCATTTCACTTTTTGGGCTATTTTTTAAATATTCGGC